TGCCTATGATGTAGCACCTGGCGGATTTTTAGCTAGTGTGTATCATCTTACGAAAATACGGTATGGTATAGATAAGCCGGAAGAGGTATGCATAAAAGTATTTGCCCAAAGAAGTAATCCTAGAATCCCGTCTGTTTTCTGGATTTGGAGAAGTGCCGATTTTCAAGAACGGGAATCTTATGATATGTTGGGAATCTCTTATGATAATCATCCACGTCTTAAACGTATCTTGATGCCTGAAAGTTGGATAGGCTGGCCCTTACGTAAGGACTATATTACCCCCAATTTTTATGAAATACAAGATGCTCATTGAATGATAAGAAACGAATGTTCACTTATATGACATGACTCCAGATTTTTTTTTATTCAAGTCAAGGAATATTTTTCATTTTGTTCTAGATGAAAGAGAATAACTAGATTCTAATTCGTATTAAGACTAAGCTAAAAAAGACTTCATTGGTATTACCCAATTTTGAAGATATTATGAATTTCATTTGAGCAGAAACAATATAATAGATAAATCAAAAAAGTTCTGCACTATGAACTTTGTACCGCGCATGTCACTTAGATGAACCCTTGAAAGTAGCATAAACAAGAATGAAGAAATAGAATAAATAGGAAAGAAAATACGAAATGAAAAAAGAACAGATTTTTTTACTGTGTATAAAATATATCCTTACTTTTTCTATCCTTCAACTCCTATAAAATAAACTTGGAAGTTTTTTAGACAACTTTTTTTTTATTACCATCTCCAAACATAGATAGATCTATACATCTATATAAAAAATATGTATTGCGCTCTAGATTATTAATATGTATTGTATGCTGACCCGCTTCAATTAATTTGAAGAGGTATAAATATCTTTTCAATCGATTAGTTATGTGTCAGGAACCAGATTTGAACTGGTGACACGAGGATTTTCAGTCCTCTGCTCTACCAACTGAGCTATCCCAACAATTAAGGAGCCAAATTTGAACCGGTGACACAAGGATTTTCAAGCCTCTGCTCTACACAACTGAGCTATTCCCTAATTTTTTCTATTTCCAAAAAGAAGACTTTCTTTGTGAATGTAAGGAAAATGAGATGGGCTGTGAATAATTCACTTTGGGTCTATTTGTGAAAGAGTAAAATGAATAAGAAAGATATTGAATTTTCTTTGAACCATTTTCTTTGAACCACTTATAAAAAAAAGGAGAATTATAGTAAAGAAGTAAAACGGGCTTTTTACTGGGGATAGAGGGACTTGAACCCTCACGATTTCTAAAGTCGACGGATTTTCCTCTTACTATAAATTTCATTGTTGTCGGTATTGACATGTAGAATGGGACTCTCTCTTTATTCTCGTCCGATTAATCATTTTTTTTATAGAAGAATTTGAGTTACCAACGCAACGTAGTCAACTCCATTCGTTAGAACAGCTTCCATTGAGTCTCTGCACCTATCCTTTTTTATTCTCTTTTTTAAACCCTTGTTTTTCAAAAAATAAAGATTTGGCTCAGGATTGCCCATTTTTAGTTCCAGGGTTTCTCTGAATTTGGAAGTTTTCACTTAGCAGGTTTCCATACTAAGGCTCAATCCAATCAAGTCCGTAGCGTCTACCAATTTCGCCATATCCCCCTTTTAGACAAGGATCCAGTTGTAATTTTACCCAACTTTTTCATTTATCTTGGAACCATTGAGTTCATTATATAATGATTCCTATATTAAAAAATTGTGTATGCCTATTTTATTTTTTTTGCTATCCCCTCTCGTTCCACCTCTATTGTATGAATCATCTTTGTTTCAATCAGAAATGATTCTATCATTGATGTATCCACAATTCAATATAGAGAGGTATATACCACATATATATACGTCCCCCTCCCCTTTTATTTTTAGAATTCACTTTTGAATACTGGAAGGGTCGATATTCTTCCTTATTGTTTTTTTTGTCCTATCTTCATCCTTTTTCGAACGAAATCAGGGGAATGTCTGATTATCATTTTTATTGTTGTATCTTTATCCTTATTTTATACTTTTCTTAGGACTGATCCGCTATAATATGAATATAATTAACCTTATTTGTTATAACTATTCTCAAATCTAAAAAAGGAATTCCAATTTTTTGGTATTTTCAATATCTTATTATTATATTATAAAAAATATAAAAATAACAGCAATGTAAATGTATATCATCAATAATTATTATGTATAATAATAAAATTGAAATTAGTCAGATATTTTATTTCTGTTACATTATTAGATCTGTTACATTATTAGATTAGTCATATTATTCTATTTATTTATTAAATATATTATTAATTAATATTAATTTGCATATTAATTTTATATTTTTTTATTAGTTATATTATGTTATGGATAGAATTATGAACTAGAATATATAATATATAATTTATATTAAATAGTTTATATTAAATATATATATATAGTTCATACGAACTTTACAGCTAATAGCGGGGATCCGGTAGTCTCTTGAATTCCTATGCATTATTTCTGTTATGTGAGCCCGCTTAGCTCAGAGGTTAGAGCATCGCATTTGTAATGCGATGGTCATCGGTTCGAGTCCGATAGCTGGCTTTTTTCTCTATCGATTTTTCCATAATTGAGAATCTCTACTCTCCATTTCTACAAACGTTGAGTCACTAATCTATTATGTCGTGGTAATTCTAAAAAAAAGTTGATTAGATCCAATTAGATTTATATTTTATATATATAATAAATCATAAAACAAAGCCTTAATCTTCTTTCTATATATATATAACAAAAAATCTGGATATTAACACAATACATTTCATTCTATATAGATTTCGCTTTGCTTTGTTTATTCTTTAGTTCAGTCTTAATTTTGATTTCTTCTGTAAAATGAATGAAATTTCAATAAAATAAAAAGGAGTCTTTACTTTATGTCTCGTTACCGAGGACCTCGTTTCAAAAAAATACGCCGTCTGGGGGCTTTACCGGGATTAACTAGTAAAAGACCTAGATCCGGAAGTGATCTTAAAAACCCATTGCGTTCCGGGAAAAGATCGCAATATCGTATTCGTTTAGAAGAAAAACAGAAATTGCGTTTTCATTATGGTCTGACAGAGCGACAATTACTTAGATATGTGCATATCGCTGGAAAAGCCAAAGGGTCAACCGGCCAGGTTTTACTACAACTACTTGAGATGCGGTTGGATAATATCCTTTTTCGATTGGGTATGGCTTCGACCATTCCCGGAGCCAGGCAATTAGTTAACCATAGACATATTTTAGTTAATGGTCATATAGTGGATATACCAAGTTATCGTTGCAAACCCCGAGATATTATTACTACGAAGGATAAACAAAGATCAAAAGCTCTGATTCAAAATTATATTGCTTCATCTCTTCAGGAAGGAGTGCCAAACCATTTGACTATTGACTCATTCCAATATAAAGGCTTAGTAAATCAAATAATAGATAGTAAATGGATCGGTTTAAAAATAAATGAGTTGTTAGTCGTAGAATATTATTCTCGTCAGACTTGAACCTAACGAACATAACAAGAAAAGGGGTTTAGACAATTCTGTCCCTTTTTCGACGAAGGAAATAGATCTAAGGGCCTTAATCCGTATTTTGTTATTCACATATTACAAATTGATACGCAGTAGAATTTTTTTTTTTTTTTGCTCTTTCCACAAGATTTTTCTTTTACGTACCCATACCACAGTAATTAGGAATCATAATTTTATATCAAATAAAGCTGTTGGAATAATATAATGATATTCGTTTTTATTTGATTTGATATATTGTAGTTGGTAACGATGGTGAATTAACAGAAACGGAAAGAGAGGGATTCGAACCCTCGGTAAACAAAAAGCCTACATAGCAGTTCCAGTGCTACGCCTTCAACCACTCGGCCATCTTTCCTATATAATCCTATTATTGACCAGAAACCGAGTGAATAGTGAGTCCATAGGAAAAAAAGTTTCTTTTCCAATTCCATATTTATAAAGAACCTCTCTTATCATCCATCTACCCTATTATAAATTTATGAATCATACCATGAATTTTTCTTGCATTTTTCTATGACATTTCATTCAATTGTATAATCATTAGTCATCCTTTTCCTTTTTGGGTCATAACCAAATCTAAATTTATTGAGTTATTAGATTCGAGTTATAAGAATCCATAGTAAAATAAAGTCCTTGGTTATCTAACTTAGATGAAATAGTAATAGTTCCGTGCATTTGTATACTACAAAATTGATATTTTATAAAATTCAATCTGATTCAAAAGTCTCCCACCTTTCTTTGTCAAAAAAAGGTAAAATTTGAACAGAAGGTACACAAGAATTTTTCTGTTTTTATGTTATTTTGTACTCTACAATTCCTTTTTGTGGGATCATTTTCCCCGAGAGGGTAATGAGAAGAATTATAGAATGGATTACTAATTATGCCTAGATCTCGGATAAATGGAAATTTTATTGATAAGACCTCCTCAATTATAGCTAATATTTTATTACGAATAATTCCGACAACTTCAGGAGAAAAAAAAGCATTTACCTATTATAGAGATGGTGTGATTTGATTTTTTGTTCTTATTTTTTTAGCCCTCAATGAAGTCTTACGAGAAAAAGACGCAGTTCGGAATATAAAGAACCAAATTATTGAAATAAAGTTACGCTTAGTGAAGGTAAAGTTTGGAGATAGAACAATTCCTTCTGTCGTGTATCCTCGATTGATCCAGCCTCAGATACCTTTATTGTCGATTTTAGTATTAAACGAAAGGTTATACCTATAGGTTTTGTATTGCAGGTCAATCCTACTCCACTAGTACCAATAGGCGGCATAGGGGAAGAAGCACTACACTAGGAATCAACAACACAAAAACTTTAGTAAAAATTACCCTTTTCCTTATCGGTATCGGGGCTAACAAGAATGGTTGGGACAACAAACATCCATCTCGTTCGTACTTTGGATACTCGTATAACCATCAAAGATTGTTGAAGTGACTAATTCCTAGAAATAGTAAGCGT